AGGCGGAATACCACAAAGAGAAAGTGTACCAATTAAAAAAGAAGTTCTTGTAATTGGCACATGTCTTGTTAACCCTCCCATAAGAACCATATTCTGACTTTTATCTGGGGAATATCCAACAATAGCTTCCATTGAATGAATAATGGATCCGGATCCCAAAAACAATAATGCTTTTGAATAAGCATGAGTAATCAAATGAAATAAAGCAGCCCGGTAAGAACCCATACCTAGAGCTAACATCATATAGCCCAATTGAGACATTGTAGAATAAGCTAAACTTCTCTTAATATCTTTTTGAGCAAGAGCTAAAGTAGCTCCTAATAGTACTGTTATTATGCCTATAAACGATATTACATTCATTATATAAGGTATAACTATGAAAAGAGGAAGAAGTCGAGCAACTAGAAAAATCCCCGCAGCTACCATGGTAGCTGCATGTATGAGAGCTGAAATAGGAGTAGGCCCCTCCATAGCATCAGGTAACCATACATGAAGAGGAAATTGAGCGGATTTAGCAACTGGGCCAGCAAATAAGAACAAAGTACATAAAATACAAAATAAAAAATGGATCTCATTCTTATTAATTAAGTTATTGAATATTTCAAACAAATCCCCAAACTCGAAACTGCCTGTTATCCAATAAAGACCTAAAATTCCTAATAATAAGCCAAAATCCCCTACACGATTAGTCACAAACGCTTTTTGACAAGCATTTGCAGCAATAGGTCGTGTGAACCAAAAACCTATTAATAGATACGAACACATTCCAACTAATTCCCAAAAAATATAAATTTGTATCAAATTTGAACTAGTAACTAATCCCAACATGGAAGTATTGAAAAAACTCATATAAGCAAAAAATCTCAAATATCCCTGATCATGAGACATATAATTATCACTATAAATAAGAACCAGAATTGCAACAGTAGTGATTAACATTGACATAATAGAAGTAAGTGGATCAATCAAATAACCGAATTCTAAAGAAAAATCATTATTAATAGTCCAAGACCATACATATTGATAAATCAAATTGCTATTTATTTGTTGAATAGACAGCCTCATAGAAAAAATAAGAACTATACTTAAGAGCGAAATACTAGAAAAAGCCCATATGCGTCGAAGATTTTTTGTTGCCGTCGGAAAAAAGAGAAGTCCCACTCCTATTAACAAAGGAACTGGAAGTGGAATAAAGGGTATGATCCATGCATATTGGTATATATGTTCCATAATAGAATATAAAATTTTTAATTAATTTCATTTTTTGGTTTACAATTCACCGGTTCTTGCCTCTTTTGAAAGAAGTCAATAAAAAAATCACGATATTTAATTAATAACAATAACTTAAATAGAATTTTTTAATATTTAAACATATATTAAATTATTGAACATTTTTTATTTGAATATTCAAATCAAGAAGTTATAATTGGTCAAATAATCAATTTGTTAGTGAAAGCGAATACTTATTTAGGTAGTACCTAAATGTAAACTATTGAAGTCTATGAAGTAGGAAGATAAAATAACTAAAAATTCTACTTTCATTTAAGTTATTTATAATACATATATATAGAATAAAAGATACAAATTTAGACTCAAAAAATACTATGAATCATATAAAGATCTAATAAAATGAAGAATGATACAAAAAAATAGGAACTAGTTATTTTAATTAGTTTATTCAGAATTATTAACTAGTTTTACGCAAAATTTTTTTATTTGATTGTCTTCTATTCCAAACAAAAACATATATAAATATTCTATTTTGTATAATTATAGATTTTTTATAGAAAAGGATATCTATTACTTTACTTTCTATTTTACATAACATAGAATGTTAAATAAAAAAAAAATGACTAATAAGCAAATAGCAAATTTTTTTAAAATTTATTGGTTTTCAGTTGAAAAAAAAAATTCAAGTTTTTCAATTAAGATTAACTAAGAGTTGATTTTTTCAACTCTTCGATGTCATTTATTACGTACATATAAATTAAATGCAACACAGAAAAAATAGACAAAGATATAAGTATAAGTCGAAATTTTGATTCATTATAAAAATTTTATTTTTATTAATCTTAATCAATTTCGTACGAATTTTTTTTTATAAATATTCTATTCCTATAGAATATTTTGTTTATCCTAATCTAATAGGAGAAGTGACTTTAGTAGAAAAATATTTCATATATTTATAATTAGTATAATTAGATTTTGTTTTTCTATTTTGTTAAAAGTTTAATGAAGAGGATATCGTGTAGAAACAAAATTCATAGATAATGAAAATGAATAGGAAACAAAGATTCGTTTGACTAATAGATGTCTTTCACATCCAACTATAACAATGAGTAATCAATTCAATTTTATTTGAAATGGCAGTTCCAAAAAAACGTACCTCTTTTTCTAAAACGCGTATTCGTAAAAATAATTGGAAAAAAAAAGGATATTGGGCAGCGTTAAAAGCTCTTTCATTAGGAAAATCTCTTTCTACCGGGAATTCTAAAAGTTTTTTTGTACGAAAAATAAGTAATTAACCCTTGGAATAATAGAAATCGGCCTAACTCACAAAAATGGTATAACAAATTAAAAATGAATTTATTTTGAATCTAAAATCTAGAAAATAAAAAATTTCAATTGAAATATGGAACTAATGCTTTGCATTCATTAAATTAATTTTAATTGGAACTTTATTTTTATTTTATTATTATGTACAATAAAAACTATTCTGTTATGTTGACCATAAAAAAAGTTCTTTTTTGTTTGAATTTGAAAATATATATAGAGAGAGAGGATTTCATCACCTTTCTTTTTTAGTATATTTTGTCATTTCTAAGATGGGTATTTTTTTCCCATCCATCTATTTGTTTTGTCACAAAAAAATATGCAAAAGTTGTAGTATCTATAAATAGATACTACAACTTTTGCATATCTATAAATTTTATATCTGTAAAAAGGCAAATAGAAAATATTTAGTTTAAACCTTTAACTCTCGCAATCATTATTTCTCGGAATTGCTGTATATTCGCCCGTTTCAAATCCATGCAAAAGGCCCTTTCTTTTTCGATTTAGTATTCTATAATATTAATATTTAATTAAATATTATATGCGAAGAATTTTCTTTTTTGTTTTGGAAATACATTTCAATAGAGATCCCAATTTTTTTTATATTACATATGCGGTTCAATTATTAATGGTTTGTTGAAACTTAAGATAACTTATAGACACAATAAAAATCCTACCGATTGGATATAAAACTATTCATTTACATAAAAAAAGCCCTTCGATGCGGTGTTGAAATTGTGATTCAAAAAATATTCTTTTTTTTTGTTCTATATTGACAACATCAATGTATTTTTTTGTTATTTTTGAAATAAGCTAAAAAATTTTATTTATTTAATACTAAAAATGAACTAAAAATGAGAAAGAACTTTATTGAGGTCTATCTCGAGATGAGATAGAGAATGTTCTAGTTACAAGCATTACATTTCAAGAAAACAAAAACTACACAAAAATCCATTGAAAAATGAAAGTGATACCATAAAATTAACTTGAAATAAGTAGTATATAATAATATTATGAGTATGAAAACGAAATGTTTCAATTTTGATTTGTGAATGCTTTTTTATTCATCAATTTGACTATTTACTAAAATAAAAAATAAATATTACATTGAATTAACCCCTTCAATCTCGACAATTAACTAAAAACAGGCTATTATTATTTTAAACAAGCCGCTATGGTGAAATTGGTAGACACGCTGCTCTTAGGAAGCAGTGCAAGAGCATCTCGGTTCGAGTCCGAGTGGCGGCACGGCATCTTACAAATTCTCAAAAGAATTCAATAGTCCTATAATTAAATTAAATTAATTTCTGATTTCCATTTCATAATTTGTAATTGAGGGATTTCTTTTTTTATATATTAATTTTTTATGATCTTTTCTACTTTAGAGCATATTTTAACTCATATTTCCTTTTCAACAGTTTCCGTTGTAATTACACTCCATTTGATAACTTTATTAGTCAATGAACTAGTAGGACTATATAATTCATTCGAAAAAGGAATGATAATTACTTTTTTCTGTATAACAGGATTATTAATTACTCGTTGGATTTATTGGAAGCATTTCCCATTAAGTGATCTATATGAATCATTAATCTTTCTCTCCTGGAGTTTCTACATTATTCATATGATTCCATATTTTAAAAAACAGAAAAATAATTTAAGTGCAATAACCGCGCCGAGTGCTATTTTTACCCAAGGATTTGTTACTTCAGGCCTTTTAAGTGAAATGCATCAATCCACAATATTAGTACCTGCTCTCCAATCCCAGTGGTTAATGATGCATGTAAGTATGATGGTATTGAGTTATGCAGCTCTTTTATGCGGATCATTATTATCAGTAGCACTTTTAATCATTACATTTCAAAAAGGTCTAATAAGAATTTTTGATAAAAGAAAACTTTTATTAACTGAACCTTTTTTCTTCGGTGAGATTCAATACATAAATGAAAAAGGCAATATTTTACAAAGCGTTTCCCCCCTTTCTGTTAGAAATTATTATAGGTCCCAGTTGATTGAACAGCTGGATCATTGGAGTTATCGTGTTATTAGTCTAGGATTTATCTTTTTAACCATAGGTATTCTTTCGGGAGCAGTATGGGCCAATGAGGCGTGGGGATCATATTGGAATTGGGACCCAAAGGAAACTTGGGCATTTATTACTTGGACCATATTTGCAATTTATTTACATATTCGAACAAATAAAAATTTGCAGGGTGCAAATTCTGCAATTGTGGCTTTTATGGGCTTTCTTATAATTTGGATATGCTATTTTGGGGTCAATCTATTAGGAATAGGTCTACATAGTTATGGTTCATTTACATTAACGCTTAATTAAATTGAAGAAAGGGGAATAAAAATATCGGACATAGCATAAAGGCATAAGCAAGTTTCTTATAAACAGGCAAGAACCATTTAAATCAAGTAGTATAGTGATTTAAATGGTTCTC